TAATTTAATGAAAATTTAAGTAACTAAAGTATAAAAAAAAATTATTGAAAATTCATTTTATAAGTTAATTTGTTAAATCTTAAATTTGAAATTTAGAAATTTACAAGAAAAATATTAATTAAGTCAATCACAAGGAACCCGGCGCTAAAATATGGATTTTAAAACTTACATATATAAGAATTTACATTTTATATATAACTAATTTTTAATTATTAAATCAAGATCAATTTATATAATTATATATATATATATATTAACAATTAATATATAATTATATATTTATATTTAAAAGTTTAATTATATAATTTATAATTAATCAATAAAAGTGGAACTCCTAATTAATAAAGTATTAAATTAAAAATATAGAAAATCGTATATAAAACATTATAAAATTAAATCCTGAAAAAAAAAGAAATAATAGATTAATTATATTTTAATAAATAGTTATACATCGTATTAATATAAGATGGTCATATGAATGGTAACATATATCATTGAATAAATATATAATATATTTATGTACAATATAATATAAAAAAGTAAAATATTATTAAATATTATTGATAAATAATAAATATGAATATTAATAAGTAAATAATAATGTATAATTATATATAAATAAATTATTTATATAATATTAAATTACTACGAAAAAAAAAAAAAAAACTTACTTAATATTAATGAATAAATTGCTTAATAATAGTTAATTTGAAAATTATTGTTAAAATTGAAAAATTATTGCTTTTATTTTCACATAGTATTTCATTAATTTATTTAATAATTTACTTATATTATTTAGTACTTAAATATTAATATTTAATTTTTTAATTTTAATTTATATTTTATATTTAAATTGAAAAAATTATTAAATACTAATTTTATTTAAAATTATTAATTATTTTGTTTATTTAATTAGTTTTATTTAATTATGAAATTTATTGTTTTATAATTTTTAATTTTATTTTATTTTTTTTATTATAAATATGTATTTTATATAATAATTATTTTTCTTTATTTTAATTATTTTTAATGATGGATTTTTTTTGTTTTTATATTTTTCATTTTTTTTTTTAAGCAATTTATTCATTAATAGAAAATCTATTTTACTTAAAAATATTGATTTAATTATGTTTATTTTATAAATTATTAAATAATTTTATAATTAAAGTAATTGTATTGGTTGTTTGTATTTATTAATAATCTTTAAATTAGGGGTAATTTTTTGATTATATAAATTTAATTATTTAATAATGAATTAGGGGTGATTTATTTTTAAATAATTATTTATTGTTAAAGTTTAAAATTGGGGTAATTTTCAATTTTAACAATAATTTTCAAATTAACTATTATTAAGCAATTTATTAATAATTTAAAATATTTAATATTTAAAATTGAGGTTTTTATTGAGGAATTTCGCTTTTACTTTAAATTATTATTTTGGTTTATTTAATGTTTAAATGTTTTTGTATATTTTTAATATTGTTTTTTTAAAAAAAAATATTTTAATTTTTTAATTTTAAATTTAGTTATTTATTTATATATTTTATTTGTATAGTTTAATTTAAAGTTTAATTTTAACTTTATTATTTAATTAATTATTATTTTACATGTATATTTATATTAGAAATAATAATTCAGTAATTAGTTTTATTAATTTAGTAATTTAATTTTAGTAATTAATTTTAGATCTAATAAAATTTGTGCCAGCAATTGCGGTTAAACAAATAGGTCAATTAAATTATTTTATTTATAATAAGTTAAATTTTTATTGTTCATTAAAATTTTAAGGTGAAATTTAAATTTTAATAGTTTTTTAAAATAATGATTTAATAAAATTATATTAAAAACTAGGATTAGATACCATATTATTATAGTTGTAAATTTAAATTCTTGATTAGTATTAGTTATGTTCTTTAAAATTAAAAAATTTGGCGGTATTTTAGTCAGTTCAGAGGAACCTGTCCTGTAATTGATAGTCCACGATATTTTTATACTTGTTTTTTTAGTTTGTATATCGTTGTTAATGAATTTCTTTATAGAGAAAATTTTCTTTTATTTTTATTTTAATAAATTTCAAATCAAGGTGCAGCTTATAAATAAGAAGAGATGGGTTACAATAAATTTATTTTTGGTTATTAAATTTAAATTTTTAATATAAAATGGATTTGATAGTAATTATATTTATTTAATTATAATGGTTAATTGTTCTGAAATATGTACATATTGCCCGTCGCTCTCAATAATTTTGAGATAAGTCGTAACAAAGTAGATGTACTGGAAAGTGTATCTAGAATACAAATTGAAGCTTTATAGAAGCTTTTTATTTACATTAAGATTATTACTGTTAATTCGGTGCAATTTGTTTGTAATTTAATTATTGTATTATTTTTATATAAATATCTTTATTTTATTATTAATTAGAAAAATTATTTATAATTATAGTTTATTAGTATAGTGATTGAATTTTTTATTATTAATAAAGAAAAATTTATTTTTTGTACCTTGTGGATCAGGGTTTACTAATTATAAATTATATATTTTAATTTTCTCGAATTTGAAAGAGCTAATTAATTATTAATTTAAATGTTAAATAATCTTTTATAATAATTAGTTAGAAATTAAATGTTATTCGATTTTAAATATATCTAGTTTTTTAAGAAAAGAATTTAATTCTATTATTATTTATTAATTAATTTATTTTTAATAATTAAGTTTTAATATTAAATATTTAATGGGATGAGCTTTTAAATATATTTTTATAATAATAATTTTCATTGATGTTTTGTATTATTTGAATTGTTAATCATAAATAAATTAATATTTAGGTATTTAAATTAAAGATTTTTTTTTATTTAATTTTTTTATTAAAATAAAGAATTTAATTTTATTATTTTTGTGATTATGGTAAAATTAGTAATAATAATTTAATATTGTTTTATTTTTTAAGGTTAATAAAAGGAATTCGGCAAAATTGTTTTCTGCCTGTTTATTAAAAACATGTCTTTTTGATTATAATCTAAAGTCTAATCTGCTCAATGAAAGTTTAAATAGCCGCAGTATTTTGACTGTGCAAAGGTAGCAAAATAATTAGTTTTTTAATTAGGAACTTGTATGAATGATTGGACAAGAAAATTTCTGTCTCTTATTAATTTTTTGTGAACTTAATTTTTAAGTTAAAATGCTTAAATTTTTGTAAAAGACGAGAAGACCCCATAGAGTTTTATTTTCAAAGATTTTTAGTATAATTTATTAAAATTGAAAAATTAGTTGGGGTGACTTAAAGATTAAATAAACTCTTTAAATTTTGATCATTGATTTGGGAATTGGGATTCCAATTTTTTAAGTTTAAATTAAATTACCTTGGGGATAACAGCGTAATTTCTTTTAAGAGTTCTTATCAAATAAGAAGATTGCGACCTCGATGTTGGATTAAAATTTATTTTAGGTGTAGAAGCTTAAAAATTAAGTCTGTTCGACTTTTAAAATTTTACATGATCTGAGTTTAAACCGGTGTAAGCCAGGTTGGTTTCTATCTTTATAAAAATTTAATATTTTAGTACGAAAGGACCAATTATTAAATAAACTATTTGGTTTTAAATACAATTGTTACTTTGGCAGATTAGTGCGTTAGATTTAGAATCTTTTTATGTATTTATACATGTAATATTTGTTTATATTTGATTTTATTATTATTATTTTTAATTTGTTAATTTTAGTTGTTGGAGTATTGGTTGGGGTTGCTTTTTTAACTTTATTTGAGCGTAAGGTTTTAGGTTATATTCAGATTCGTAAAGGTCCAAATAAGGCAGGATTTTTTGGAATTGTTCAGCCTTTTAGGGATGCAATTAAGCTTTTTTCTAAGGAGCATATTACTCCTATTATATCTAACTATTTTATATATTATATATCTCCTGTTTTTTCTTTATTTATTTCTTTACTTGTTTGAATTTGTTTACCTTTTTTTACTAGGTTTTTAAATTTTTCTTTTAGAGTTTTGTTTTTTTTATGTGTTTCTAGACTTGGTGTTTATACAATTATAGTTGCTGGCTGATCTTCTAATTCTAATTATTCAATATTAGGAGGTTTACGTTGTGTTGCTCAGACTATTTCTTATGAAGTAAGATTGTTTATTATTTTACTTTCTTTTTTAGTTTTAATTGGTAGATTAAGAATTTTTGATATGGTAATTTATCAGTTGAATATATGATTTTTTTTTATTAGAATACCTTTATGTATAATTTGATTTTCTTCTTCATTAGCAGAAACAAATCGAACTCCTTTTGATTTTGCTGAAGGTGAATCTGAATTAGTATCTGGATTTAATGTTGAATATGGAAGAGGAGGTTTTGCATTAATTTTTATGGCTGAATATTCTAGAATTTTATTTATGAGTTCATTATTTGTTTATATTTTTATAGGTGGTTTATTTATGAATTTTACATATTTTATTATGGTTTTATTTATTTCTTTTCTTTTCATTTGAACTCGTGGTACTTTACCTCGTTTTCGTTATGATAAACTTATATATTTGACTTGAAAAGGGTTTTTACCTGTTTCTTTAAATTTTTTAATGTTTTTTTTTGGGTTAAAGTTTCTTGTTTATGTTTTAATAATTTAGTTAATTAATTTTAGTAAAGTTAATAGAGATTAATTTTCTCTTTATTATATTTTCAAAATATAAACTTATACAAGTTCATTAACTAGTTAAATATAATCTTATCTCATAATTTTGATAAAGTGAAAATTAATGGGAAGTATATAAAGTATATAATTGTTAATATTTGTCCTGTAATAATAAAAGGGTCTTCTACTGGTTTAGCTCCGATTCATGTTAGTATAATTGTTGTTGTTACAAATGATCAAAATAGAATTTTATTAATTGGGTAGAATCTATTTCTTTGAATTTTTTTCTTGAATATTGGTATAATTACGAAAATTATAATTGATATTAGTAATGCTACTACACCTCCTAATTTATTTGGAATTGATCGTAGAATTGCGTAAGCAAATAAGAAATATCATTCAGGTTGAATATGAATTGGTGTAACTATTGGATTAGCTGGAATAAAGTTATCTGGATCTCTAAGTTTATATGGGAATAGTAATGAAAATATAAAAAATATAAATATTATTGTTATTACTCCAAAAATGTCTTTAATTGTAAAATAAGGATTGAAAGGAATTTTGTCAATATTACTGTTAGTTCCTATTGGGTTATTTGATCCTTTTTGGTGTAAAAATATTAAGTGAATAATAACTATTGCAGAAATAATGAATGGTAAGATAAAATGTAATGAAAAAAATCGTGAGAGAGTTGCGTTTTCAATAGCAAAACCTCCTCAAATTCATTGAACAATTATTGTTCCTATGTAAGGAATTGCTGATAATAAATTTGTGATTACTGTAGCTCCTCAAAATGATATTTGTCCTCATGGAAGAACATATCCAAGGAATGCTGTTCCTATTGTTGCTAATATAATTATTACACCTCTAATTCAAGTTTCTTTATATATAAATGATGAATAGTATAATCCTCGTCTTATATGAAGGTATAAACAAATAAAAAATATTGATGCTCCATTTGAATGACAAATTCGTATTAATCACCCATAATTTACATTTCGTGTTAAATGGTTAACTCTATCAAATGCTAGTAAAATGTTGTTTGTATAGTGAAATGCAATAAATAGGCCTGTTACAATTTGAATTACTAAGCATAATCCTAAAAGGGATCCAAAGTTTCATCATGAGGAAATATTTGATGGTGAAGGTAATTTAATTAGGGAGTTGTAAATAATTTTTAATAGTAAGTTTTTTTTTATTATTTTCATTAATTAATTTGTCGTAATGGTCCATTTTTAATTACAGTAATTTTAACAGCTGCAATTATTGTAATTAATAAATAAATGATTAATATTAATCATATTAATATTATTGGGAAGGATAAATATTTTAATAAAATTATTGAAAAATTTTCTTGAGTTTGAAATATTTGTGAGTCTGTGTTATTAAATTTAAAGTAAGGAAGAATTGATTTTTTTTGGATTATAATAAATATTAATCTTATTATTGATCTTATTAATATAATTAAAAGATTGTTTCTGGGTTTAAATATTTCATTTGATGCTACTCTTGTTATGTATGAAAATAAAATTAATATTCCTCCTACTATTACTAGAAATAAAATATAAGATAATCATGAGTTTATTCCTATAATTCTTGTTCTTATTGAAATAAGAATTGTTTGTGTTAATAAAATTAAGCCTATTGATATTGGATGTTCTATAAATAGAAATGTTATTATTGAAATTCTTATTAATCAAAATAGTATTTCGATACAGAGAATAGTTTATGTAAAATATTAATTTTGGAGATTAGTGAAAAGTTAATCTTTTCTCTGAAGTTTTAAAAGTTTCCTTTTTTTTGATTTACAAGACCAATATTTTTAATAAATTATTAAAACAATGTTAATTAATAATTTTATATATATTATATATTTTGTTGGAGTAATAATTTTTTGCTTAAAATGTAAGCATTTACTTTTAATATTATTAAGATTAGAGTTTATTGTTTTGTCTTTATATTTTGGTATTTATTTAATTGTTTGTATGTATTCTTATGAATATAATTTTATAATGATTTTTTTAACTATAAGAGTTTGTGAGGGTGCTCTAGGACTTTCTATTTTAGTTTCAATAATTCGTAGGTTTGGTAATGATTATTTTCAATCTTTTAATGTTTTATGATAAGATTTATTTTTATATTATTATTTATGATTCCTTTATGTTTTTTAAAAAAGTTTTTTATAATTATTCAATTTATTTATTTATTAATATTTTTAATATTTTTTTCTAATTTATTATTAACTAATTTCTTTTCTAATGTTAGTTATTTTTATGGTTGTGATTATATTTCTTATTTTATAATTATATTAAGTTTATGAATTGTTATGTTAATAATAATGGCTAGTAATAAGTTAAATAATAATTCTTATAGAAATATTTTTTCTTTAGTTGTTTTATTTCTTATATTTTCATTATTTTTTACTTTTAGTTCAATAAATGTTTTTTTATTTTATATTTTTTTTGAGGTAAGTTTAATTCCTACTTTAATATTAATTTTGGGATGGGGGTATCAGCCTGAACGTATTCAGGCTGGTATTTATATATTTATATATACTCTTTTAGGTTCTCTTCCTATAATAATTTCGTTATTTTATATTTATAATTTTCATAATTCTTTGGATTTTGCTTTCATAGGATTTGTTGATAATTATTATATTTATATATGTACTATTTTTGTTTTTTTAGTTAAATTTCCTATGTATTTTATTCATCTTTGACTTCCTAAAGCTCATACAGAAGCACCTATTTCTGGTTCAATAATTTTGGCTGGTGTTATATTAAAACTTGGGGGTTATGGTTTAATTCGTTTTATGAAAATTTATATTAAAGTTGGTTTAAATTTAAATATTGTTTTTTTAGTTATTAGGTTGTTTGGTGGTTTTATTATTTCTTTAATTTGTTTACGTCAAGAAGACATTAAATCTTTAATTGCTTATTCTTCAGTAGCTCATATAGGTTTAGCTTTAGCTGGTTTAATGAGTATAAATATTTGGGGATTTTTTGGTGCTTTTATTATAATAATTTCTCATGGTCTTTGTTCTTCAGGTTTATTTTGTTTAGCAAATATTTCCTATGAGCGTACTTATTCTCGTAGAATTTATTTAAATAAAGGTTTATTAAATTTGATGCCAAGTATATCATTGTTATGATTTCTTTTATGTTCTTCAAATATAGCTGCCCCTCCTTCTTTAAATTTGGTTGCTGAAGTTTTATTAATTAATAGAATTGTTTTTTTTTCATGATTAACTATGATTTCAGTTTCAATAATTTCTTTTTTTAGAGGTGCTTATAGGCTTTATTTATATTCACAAACACAACATGGGGAGTTAAATCATGGTTTATTTTCTTTTTCATTAGGTAATGTTCGTGAATATTTATTATTAATTTTGCATTGATTACCTTTAAATATTATTTTTTTTATTGGTGATTTATTTATTTATTTAAATAGTTTAATTTAAAATTATGATTTGTGGGATCATGGATATATTTATGTATTTTAAATAATTAGTATTTGTTTAATTTATTTTATTACTTTTTTGTTATTAAGAATTCTTTTCTTTATTGGTAGATTAACTTTTATAGTTATAAATTATTTAATTATAATTGAATATGAATTAATAAGATTAAATTCTTCTATTATTTATTTAACATTATTGTTTGATTGAATTTCACTATTATTTATAAGTTTTGTTTTATTTATTTCTTCAATGGTAATTTTATATAGGGAGGAGTATATGTCTGGTGAGGTTAATTTAAATCGTTTTATTATTTTAGTTGTTTTATTTGTTTTTTCGATAATAATAATAATTATTAGTCCTAATTTGATTAGAATTTTATTAGGATGGGATGGCTTAGGTTTAGTATCTTTTTGTTTAGTAATTTTTTATCAAAATATAAAATCATTAAATGCTGGAATAATTACAGCTTTATTTAATCGTGTTGGTGATGTAGCAATTTTATTATCTATTGCTTGAATATTAAATTACGGAAGATGAAATTTTACTTTTTATATTGAATACATAAAAAATGATTTTTCAATAATAATTATTTCTATTTTAGTTATTCTTGCTGCTTTTACTAAAAGAGCACAAATTCCTTTTTCATCATGATTACCTGCAGCTATAGCTGCCCCTACTCCAGTTTCTGCATTAGTTCATTCTTCAACTTTAGTAACAGCTGGAGTTTATCTTCTTATTCGTTTTAGGTCTTGTTTTAATAATTATTTAATTTATTTAATATTATTTATTTCAAGTTTGACTATATTTATAGCTGGTCTAGGAGCTAATTTTGAGTTTGATTTGAAGAAAATTATTGCTTTATCTACTTTAAGTCAATTAGGAATAATAATGAGAATTTTATTTTTAGGGGATTCAGACTTGGCTTTTTTTCATTTACTTTCTCATGCTTTGTTTAAGGCTTTACTTTTTATGTGTGCGGGTTCTATAATTCATAATTATTTAAATTGCCAAGATATTCGTTTTATAGGGTCAATGATTACTATAATGCCTCTTACTTGTTCTTTTTTTAACATTTGTAATTTTTCTTTATGTGGATTACCTTTTTTAAGAGGATTTTACTCAAAGGATTTAATTTTGGAATATCTTTCTTTTGGGGGATTTAATATATATATTTATATTGTTTTTTATTTATCAATTGGATTAACTGTTAGTTATACAGTTCGTTTGTGTTATTATTTAATATACAATAATTATAATTTTAATTCATTTTCAAATTTGAATGATCAAGGTTTAATTATGTTGCGTGGAATATTTGGTTTAATTTTTTTAGTAATTATTACTGGTAGAGTTTTATCATGATTATTGTTTTCAACACCTTACTTTATTTGTCTTTCTTTATTTATAAAAATAATAACTTTATTAATAATTTTAATTGGAATTTTATTTGGTTTGGTTTTTGAGTATTTAATTAATATAAAGTTTAAGTGTATAAAAAGAGTTTTTTTTTTTTCTTCTTTATGAAATTTATCAAGATTATTTACTTTTGGTGTAAATCCTTTTCCTTTAAAATTAAGTGGTTTATATTATAAAACTGTTGATCAAGGTTGATCAGAATATTTTGGTGTAAATGGTTTATATAAAATTATATTAAGCAATTCTTCTTTACTTATAATTTTAATTACTAATAGTTTAAAAATTTATTTGTTACTTTTTGGGATTTTTATTTATTTAATTTTTTTATACATTTATTCTAATAGCTTATTTAGAGCATAATATTGAAGATATTAGGGAAATTTTTATTTTAGAATATTTAAAAAGTGAGTCTTAATTTTACATTGAAAATGGAATGTTTTTTTAAACTATATAAATAGAAATATAAACAGAATTTCACTGCAAAAATTAAAGTTAGAAGCTTCATTTTGAATATCATATTTCTTTAAATGGAATAAATTCAATTTTATTATTAACAGTAATATACCTCTATTTTGGTTTCATTTAAAAATAAGGGCGTGGGCCAAAGATTAGGTCGAAACTAATTACAAAATTTGTTTCTTATTTAAGATAAATTGAATATCAATATTTTTTAAATGCAAATTAAATGTTAGTTTTAACTATTATCCTAAAATGCTCAATCTAATGCACCTTGCTTTCATTCATGAATTAGTCCTATAATAAGGATTATAATAAAAAAGAATACAATAAAAATAAATGAAAAAGGGTTAGAAATTTTTATGGTTAAGATTAATGGTAGAAGAAGAGCAATTTCAATGTCAAAAATTAAGAAAATTACTGCAATTAGAAAGAATTGTAATGAGAATGGGATTCGAGGAGATGATTTTGGGTCAAATCCACATTCGAACGGTGAATTTTTTTCTCGATCTGAAATTGATTTAATTGAAATTAAATTATTAATTAATATTAAACTTCCTGTAATAATAATGATTATTATTCTAATTAATATTGTGATGAATATTATTTATACTATTTTATAGATCTTTTAATTGGAAGTTAAAAATAATTTTTATACTATATAAATATCTACCTCATCAATAAATAGATACATAAAGAAATAATCATACTACGTCTACAAAATGTCAATATCATGCTGCTGCCTCAAATCCGAAATGATGATGTCTTGATAATTGGTTAATTATTAATCGATATAAACAAACTCTTAGAAAAGCTGTACCAATAATAACATGTAATCCATGAAAACCAGTTGCTAGAAAAAATGTAGATCCGTAAACGGAGTCTGCTATTGAAAATGAAGATTCCATGTATTCGTAACCTTGAAGTATTGTAAAGTAAATTCCTAAAATAATTGTAATTAATAATCTTTGAATTGTTTCTCAATAATTATTTTCTAAAAGAGAGTTATGGGCTCATGTTACTGAAATTCCTGAAGAGATTAAAATTAAAGTGTTAAGTATTGGGATTTGTAATGGATTGAATACTACGATTCCTTTAGGTGGTCAGATTATTCCAATCTCAATTGATGAAGATAATCTTGAATGATAAAATCTTCAAAAAAATGAAATAAAAAAAAAAATTTCTGAGATAATAAAGAGGATTATTCCTCATCGTAGTCCTTTTAAAACTTTAATTGTATGTAGTCCTTGATAGGACCCTTCTCGTGAAATATCTCGTCATCATTGATATATAATTAATAGTATTCTAATTAATCTAAATAGTAATAATTTATTTGAATAAAGATGAAATCATCTGATTATTCTAATTATAAAATTTATGGCTCTTAATCCCCCTAGTACTGGTCATGGTCTAATTTCTACTATATGATAAGTATGATTTTTTATTAACATAGTTCACTTCTCTAGAATATAATGTTGCTAAAATTGAAAAGACGTAAGATTGGATAATTGCAACTGCAGATTCTAAAATTAATAATATAATTTGAATAGTAATAAGAACACTAATCATAATTATTGATAATTTACTTCCTGTTTCTCCTAGAAGGGTTAATAAAAGATGTCCTGCAATTATATTAGCTCTTAAACGTACTCTTAATGTTATTGGGCGAATAATATTTCTAATAGTTTCAATGCAAACTATAAATGGTATTAATACGATAGGTGTTCCTTGGGGAACTAAATGAATAAATATATGAGTTGTATTATTAATTCATCCAAATAATATGAATCTAATTCATAAAGGTAATGATAATGTTAATGTTATTGATAAATGACTTGATGATGAGAAGATATAAGGAAATAAACTTATGAAGTTTGTGAATAAGATTAATGAAAATAATGAAATAAATAAGAGTGAATTTTTTTTATCATTTATTTTTAATAGAATTTTTAATTCTTTATTTAAAATTAAAAATATTTTTATTCAGAAAGCATTAATTCGAGATGGAATTAATCATATTGAAAGTGGAACTAATAAAAATCCTAATATAGATCTTGTTCAATTAAGGGAAAATAAAGGTCTTGTTGATGGATCAAAGGATGAGAATAAATTTGTTATCATTTTCAAATTAATTTAAATATTTTATTTATTTTTAAAGACTTATTTGAGTAATTGAAAACTGAATAAATTAATGTATTATATATAATTAAAATTATAGAGAAATAAATTATTAATATTAATCAATTTAGAGGGCTTATTTGTGGAATTAAAAATTATTTTTGAAAATTATTTTAATTTGACAAATTAATGTTATATTTTAACTAAATTTTTCATTAGAAGTAGTTGTTAATTACTATAAAATAGCTTAAGAGGCTAGAACTTGCTTTCAGTCATCTAATGAAAAGTTTTTAATTCATTTTATAAAATAAAATGGTGAAATTCTTTCAATTATAATAGGTATAAATCTATGGTTTATCCCACAGATTTCTGAACATTGTCCAAAAAAAATTCCAGGCTGATTAAAGAAAAAGCTTGTAGAATTTAAACGTCCAGGTGTTGCATCAATTTTGATTCCTGCAGATGGGATTGTTCATGAATGAATTACATCTGTAGAAGTAATAATTATTCGAATTAAGGAATTATAAGGAATAATAAGTTTATTATCTACATCTAGAAGACGAAATGAAAAAGATTTATTTTCGTTAATAGGAGTTATATATGAATCAAATTCGATTTCTTGAAAATCTGATAATTCATAAGATCAAAATCATTGATGACCAATAGATTTTACAGTAATATTTGGATAATTAATTTCATCTATTAAATATAAAATTTGTAAACTAGGTAGTGCAATGAAGATTAATGTTGCAGCTGGAGAAATTGTTCAAATTAATTCAATTATTTGACCTTCTAGTAGAAATCGGTTGATAAATTTATTTATTATTATGGAAATTATAATAATTAATACTATAATTGTAATTATTATTAAAATTATTATTGTATGATCATGAAAAAAAGTTAATTGTTCTATTAATGGTGAAATTCTATCTTGTAATGATATATGTATTCATGTTCTTATTTCTAAAAAAAGCTTAACTTTATATATGGATCTTAAATCCATTGCACTAATCTGCCATATTAGAAATTAGTTAATATTGGTAATTCTGAATAAGTATGTTCAGCGGGGGGAGTTTTTTGGATTCACTCTAAGGATGTAGGAGTTTGATAGGAAAATAATGTTTTTTTATTTGAATAAATTCTTTCTCATATAATAATGATAAAAAAAATAATTCTTGCTGTTCTAATCAATGAACCAATTGATGAAACTGAATTTCATACTGAGTATACATCTGGATAATCGGAGTATCGTCGTGGTATTCCTGCTAATCCTAGGAAGTGTTGAGGGAAAAAAGTTATATTTACTCCTACAAATATTGATATAAATTGGATCTTTAGTATATAAGTGTTTATATTAATACCTGTTAATAAAGGAAATCAGAAGATAAATCCTGCTATAATTGCAAATACAGCTCCTATTGATAATACATAATGAAAATGTGCAACTACATAATAAGTATCGTGTAGAATAATATCAATTGATGAGTTAGCAAGAATTACACCTGTTAGTCCTCCTACTGTAAACAGAAAAATGAATCCCAATCTTCATAATATTTGAGGTGAATATGAAATGAATGATCCATGAATAGTTGCTAATCATCTAAAAATTTTGATTCCTGTTGGAACGGCAATAATTATGGTTGCAGATGTGAAATAAGCGCGAGTATCAACATCTATTCCTACAGTAAATATATGATGGGCTCATACAACAAATCCTAGTAATCCAATTGCTAATATAGCATAAATTATTCCAATTGTTCCAAATGTTTCTTTTTTACCTGATTGATGTGTAACAATATGTGAAATTATTCCAAATCCTGGTAAAATTAAAATATAAACTTCTGGGTGACCAAAAAATCAAAATAGATGTTGATATAATACAGGGTCCCCTCCTCCTGCTGGATCAAAAAATGAAGAATTTAAATTTCGATCTGTTAATAATATTGTGATAGCTCCTGCTAAAACAGGTAGAGATAAAAGTAATAAAATAGCAGTAATTAGAACTGCTCATACAAATAAAGGTATCTGATCAAATATTATTCTATTAGGGCGTATATTGATAATAGTTGAGATAAAATTTACTGCTCCGAGAATTGAGGAAATACCTGCTAAATGAAGTCTAAAAATTGCTAAATCTACAGAGGGGCCTCTATGTGCAATATTTGCTGATAAGGGTGGATAAACTGTTCATCCTGTACCTGCTCCACTTTCAATTAATCTTCTTATTAAAAGTAATGATAATGATGGTGGAAGAAGTCAAAATCTTATATTATTTATTCGAGGGAATGCTATATCAGGAGCACCTAACATAAGAGGGATTAATCAGTTTCCAAATCCTCCAATTATAATAGGTATAACTATAAAAAAAATTATAATGAAAGCATGACTTGTAACAATAACATTAAAAATATGGTCATTTCCAATTAAAGATCCTGGTGTTCCTAGTTCTGCTCGGATTAATAATCTAAAAGATGTTCCCAGTATTCCTGCCCATGCTCCAAAAATAAAATATAAAGTTCCAATATTTTTATGATTAGTAAAATAAAATCATTTATTTAGTAAAATGACTGAATTAGGTGATAAATTGTAAATTTATTTATGGATTAAATCCTTTTACTGATTTTGTATTCAATTATGATTTTAAATTGCAAGTTTAAAGGTGATGTATATCTAAAATCTTAAGGCTTAATATCTTTTATTGGCAACTTTGAAGGTTACTATTTTGTTTTAACTTAAATCCTTATCTTGCACCAAGTGGTGCACAATGATTTTTCAATTTCCTGTTTACAACTAACCTACTATTTAAAATTTTGATTACATAAATTAACTATATCCGGTAAGTCTAATATCTTTTTTGGTAACTTTGAGAATCCTTATCTTGCACCAAGTGGTGCACAATGATTTTTCAATTTCCTGTTTACAACTAACCTACTATTTAAAATTTTGATTACATAAATTAACTAAATCCGGTAAGGCTAATATCTTTTTTGGTAACTTTGAGAATCCTTATCTTGCACCAAGTGGTGCACAATGATTTTTCAATTTCCTGTTTACGACTAACCTACTATTTAAAATTTTGATTACATAAATTAACTAGATCCGGTAAAGCTATATCTTTTTTGGTAACTTTGACAATCCTTATCTTGCACCCAGTGGTGCACAATGATTTTTCAATTTTCTGTTTACGACTACCCTACTATTTATAATTTTGATTACATAAATTAACTAGATCCGGTAAGGCTAATATCTTTTTTGGTAACTTTGAAAATCCTTATCTTGCACCAAGTGGTGCACAATGATTTTTCAATTTCCTGTTTACAACTAACCTACTATTTAAAATTTTGATTACATAAATTAACTAGATCCGGTAAGGCTAATATCTTTTTTGGTAACTTTGAAAATCCTTATCTTGCACCAAGTGGTGCACAATGATTTTTCAATTTCCTGTTTACAACTAACCTACTATTTAAAATTTTGATTACATAAATTAACTAGATCCGGTAAGGCTAATATCTAGTTAAAACTAAGGTAACCGTAATTAATGCGATTATCATGAATAATCTTCTTATTCTAACTATTTTATTCATAAAAGCTGAGTTTGAAAAATTTAATCAGTTTTGTATAGTTATCCTAAAGGTTGCAGATGATATAAATATTACAATGTATACATAAATTATAATTATTGTTGTAATTATTATAATTATTACTATGAAATATAAATTATTATTAATTATAACTTGGATTGTTAGTCATTTAGGTAAAAATCCAATGAATGGGGGAACTCCTGCAAGGGATAAAAAGTTCAATAAAAATAATAATTTAATTATTGGGTTAAAGTTTCAAATTAAGTTTAATTGTGATACAAAAAATGTATTTGTTATATTTAGTATAATAATAATAACAATTGTTGTAATTGTATAAATTCTGAAATAAATTAATCAAATTGATTGAGATAATATTATTGAGCCTATTATTCATCCTATGTGATTAATTGATGAATAAGCAAGAATTTTTCGTAATCTGATCTGGTTAATTGCTATTATTCCACTAATAATTATTGAAATTATAATTACAATCATGTAAAATAAAGATGATTCAATATTATATATTAATATGACTATAGGGGTAATTTTTTGTCATGTTAATATAATTATTGAATTTAATCATCTTAATCCTTCAAGAACTTCAGGAAATCAAAAATGGAACGGGGCTATTCCTATTTTTAATAAAAATCCTGAATTTATAATTAATGATGGTAAGTCTTTAATTAAAGTTTCAGAAAAATTAATTTGTTTTATTATTATAATAATTGAAATCATAATTGTTGTGGAGGCAATTGTTTGTGTTAAGAAGTATTTAATTCTTGATTCAGAAGAAATTTTACTTTTTTGATTAATTAAAATTGGTATAATTGATAAAATATTGATTTCTAAGCCAATTCATATACCTATTCATGAGTAAGATCTAATGGCGATTAATGTTCTTATTATTAAAGTTGAAAAAAATATTAATTTATAAAATTTTGTAATTAAAAAGAAAAGAAATACTTTATAGTTGGGGTATGAACCCAAAAGCTTATTTAGCTTATCTTTTTTACATTTTAGTATATTATGTACAGAAGTTTTTGATATTTCAGGTAATAGTTTAATTCTATTTAATGTAATGAAGGTAAAATCACATAATTTACTCTATCAAAGTAATCCTTTTTTCAGGCACAACATT